TACTAGGAAATGGAATCCTAAAATGGCCCCTTATATTTCTGCAAAGCGTAAAGGTATTCATATTATAAATCTTACTAGAACCGCTCGTTTTTTATCAGAAGCCTGTGATTTGGTTTTTGATGCAGCAAGTAAGGGAAAACAATTCTTAATCGTTGGCACTAAAAATAAAGCAGCTGATCTAGTAGCATGGGCTGCAATAAGGGCTCGGTGTCATTATGTTAATAAAAAATGGCTTGGCGGTATGTTAACGAATTGGTCCACTACAGAAACGAGACTTCATAAGTTTAGAGACTTGAGAACAGAACAAAAAACAGGGAGACTCCATCGTCTTCCGAAAAGAGATGCGGCCGTGTTGAAAAGACAATTATCTCACTTGCAAACATATCTGGGCGGGATTAAATATATGACGGGGTTACCAGATATTGTAATCATCATTGATCAACACGAAGAATATACGGCTCTTCAAGAATGTATCACTTTGGGAATTCCAACAATTTGTTTAATCGATACAAATTGTGACCCCGATCTTGCAGATATTTCGATTCCAGCCAACGATGACGCTATATCTTCAATTCGATTAATTATTAACAAATTAGTATTCGCAATTCGTGAAGGGCGTTCTAGTTATATAAGAAATCCGTAATTCATAATCATATAATTTAATAATAAGATAAAAAACTTAACTTACTTTGGAAATTTCATAGAATTTTGTAATCAGTTACTATATTATGAATCTCAGATACTCTTTTTGGATCTCAAAAAAGAGATAAAAAACTGGGGATATTATGTTATTCGTTGTATTCAAGAATTTAATTGGTATTATAAATATATATATGGGATTCAAGTAGTCACGTAGAGAAAGAGACGTTTGAATAAAAATAATTTTCTTTAAAGCTATATTTTTTTAAGAGGGCAATATGAATGTTCTATCCTGTTCTATCAACACACTAAAGGGGTTATACGATATTTCTGGTGTGGAAGTAGGCCAACATTTCTATTGGAAAATAGGAGGTTTTCAAGTCCACGGCCAAGTACTTATTACTTCTTGGGTTGTAATTGCTATCTTATTGGGTTCAGCTACTCTAACTGTTCGGAACCCACAAACCATTCCGACCGGTGGTCAGAATTTCTTCGAATATGTACTTGAATTCATTCGAGATGTGAGTAAAACTCAAATTGGAGAAGAATATGGCCCCTGGGTTCCTTTTATTGGAACAATGTTTCTATTTATTTTTGTTTCTAATTGGTCAGGAGCGCTTTTACCTTGGAAAATCATACAATTACCTCATGGGGAGTTAGCCGCACCCACGAATGATATAAATACTACTGTTGCTTTGGCTTTACTCACGTCAGTGGCATATTTCTATGCGGGTCTTACCAAAAAGGGATTGGGTTATTTCGGGAAATATATTCAACCAACCCCAATCCTTTTACCCATTAACATCTTAGAAGATTTCACAAAGCCTTTATCACTTAGTTTTCGACTTTTCGGAAATATATTAGCCGATGAATTAGTAGTTGTTGTTCTTGTTTCTTTAGTACCTTTAGTGGTTCCTATACCTGTCATGTTCCTTGGATTATTTACAAGTGGTATTCAAGCTCTGATTTTTGCAACTTTAGCCGCGGCTTATATAGGGGAATCCATGGAGGGCCATCATTGACTAGTTTTTGAAAGATTCTTTTTTAGTTTATCCCAAGGTAATGTATGCGTGGCTCAAAAAAAATCTAATCTAATTAGGAAATCTAAATATACAACTCACTATATACAATCTAGAGTAATAGCCAAAGATATTAGAGTAGAGAGTTATAAAAAAAAGGGAAAGAGATCTAAAAGATCTTTTTCCTAAAATTATTGGTTGATCCACTTATATTATACCATTCTCTCCTGAATAGATATTCATTTTATATTGCTGGTCGGCCAATCCTAATATTTCCTATTCGGAATCAGAATTTGAATAAGAATTCTTGTGGTTTACGACGTGTGAGTAAAAAAAGAGGGGTGCTCTATAGAAGGATTCTCCTTTCAGTTGATTTTCTTCAGCGATTGACCAAAATAAAATTTTCAGAAATACTAAATTGCGTGAACTTAGATCAATCAAATAATGATATTTCTATCCACTGATTCGGCCTAAGCAATTTGTCTATTTAGATTGTATCCATGCGGGAGAATGATAAAGAAAGGGGAAGAAGTATTTACAAACAAAAAAGGGATTCATAAAAAATAGGGTGATTCGGATCGGAGGGGGAGGTTTTACTAGATATATTATATGTAAAAAAGCGCTATGCTATAAGTCAACTTGTTTTTCGACGCATAATTCTCGAATTCGATTGAATTTAAGATGAATGAAGAGTTGGTTTACGTTATGGAAGAAAGACATGTATAGGTGATTGATATTAAATATTGACTAGTTATATATGAACTAACGAGATATTCAATTTGCCCTACTACTAGAAATTTGATGGCTATTCCAATAGAAGTCTTTCCGTATCCTCTGGGACTGTGAGTTCAATGAATAAACAGATGAAATCAAGAAAAAAATCGAAGAATTCAAAGAATGGTTCGGAACAAAGAAATGGACGGACGAAAGTCGTACGGATTCGCAAAAACTTTGTCGATAGGAACTAAAAAAGAGATATCAAAGTAAAGTAGTTTTGATCCTTGAATAAGATTATTACTTCAATTTGAAGTTTGTAGTGACTTCGACTGGATGAATTGTAGCGATGGAATATTAAGTTAGAATTCATCGGCTGACTGTATCATTAACCATTTTTTTTTGTATGAGGAACTTATCATGAATCCACTGATTTCTGCCGCTTCCGTTATTGCTGCTGGATTGGCTGTAGGGCTTGCTTCTATTGGACCTGGAGTTGGTCAAGGTACTGCTGCGGGCCAAGCTGTAGAAGGTATCGCGAGACAGCCTGAGGCGGAGGGAAAAATACGAGGTACTTTATTGCTTAGTCTAGCTTTTATGGAAGCTTTAACAATTTATGGCCTGGTTGTAGCATTAGCACTTTTATTTGCGAATCCTTTTGTTTAATCTTATAAATTCGAAAAAGCAATAACCCACGGGAAGGGCTGATTTGTGGATGAGTAATTAGCATACTCACTCGCTTTCATCCTTTCCGTTCGTAGTCTAAGGAATCCACTTTTATATTTTTTAGTAAGGGTTTAAATAAAGAAGGGGGTAATTCACCATTTCTAAATCGAATCTTTTTTGGCTCGATTTAGAAATAGTAAAATATATATCAAAGGGGGGGCAGGGCGATACAAAAAGAACTCTGTTCTTTTTTTTTAGTCTATCTATAAGAGGAGATCATATGAAAAATGTAACCGATTCTTTCGTTTCTTTAGGCCACTGGCCATCCGCCGGGAGTTTCGGGTTTAATACCGATATTTTAGCAACAAATCTAATAAATCTAAGTGTAGTGCTTGGGGTATTGGTTTTTTTTGGAAAGGGAGTGTGTGCGAGTTGTTTATTTCAAGAATAGGCTGGATCCAACCAGCTGTACTTTTTATGTTATAACTAGGAAAAGTAGGTACATTATCTCACGAATGACTTCTGAATAAAGAAATCATATGCAAGAACCATAGCATTTCGTTATTCGTTGGTAAACCCGCTTTGATTCTCTATCAACCAAAAATGTGGGACCGTTAACTATGGTTAAAGCTAAATCGTTTGAAGTCCAGACGCAGCATGGTACTCTTTCTACCACAATATGAATATTAATATAGAGATGCTTTCAAAATGAATAATTTATCTATATAAGAACACTCATATGGATAAAATGATTTGAACCGCTTATTACAAAAATGGGGATTAAACCCCCTTTTATCCAATGATGAATCGACGACCTATGTATTGTGTATTAAAGGAAGAAAACCCTTTATTGGATTTTTGGATAAAAAAAAGAAACAACTTTGTTGACAATTACATATTTTTGTTTGGTCAGAAGAGTCCTCCGACTTTTTTGGTTTTGGATTAGTGATTGGTTTTGATATTTTTATTTTGGAATATGAAGAGAGTAGAGGATAGGCTCATTACATTCAAAAAAAGATATGGGAATTTATCATAAGTAATTTAAGTAATTGAGCGTGAGAGCCAAATGAATCGAAAGATTCATGTTTGGTTCGGGAAGGGATCATGGAAGTTTTTAAATGAATGGAAAGAGAATCTACTTTCATTAAGTGATTTATTAGATAATCGAAAACAGAGGATCTTGAATACTATTCGAAATTCAGAAGAACTACGTGGGGGAGCCATTGAACAGCTGGAAAAGGCCCGGACACGCTTACGAAAAGTGGAAATGGAGGCAGATCAGTTTCGAGTCAATGGATACTCTGAGATAGAGCGAGAAAGAATTAATTTTATTAATTCCACTTCTAAGACTTTGAAACAACTAGAAAATTACAAAAACGAAACTATTCATTTTGAACAACAAAGGGCGATTAATCAAGTCCGACAACGGGTTTTCCAACAAGCCTTACAAGGGGCTCTAGGAACTCTGAGCAGTTGTTTGAACAACGAGTTACATTTACGTACTATACGTGCCAATATTGGCATGTTGGGGGCAATAACCGATTAGTCCTTCGACTCTAGGTATTATTTTTTTTTTAACTAAGTAAGAAAAACTCATGGTAACAATTCGAGCCGACGAAATTAGTAAGATTATCCGTGAGCGAATTGAGGAATATAATAGAGAAGTAAAGATTGTAAATACCGGTACCGTACTGCAAGTAGGTGACGGCATTGCTCGTATTCATGGTCTTGATGAAGTAATGGCGGGTGAATTAGTAGAATTTCAAGAGGGTACAGTAGGTATTGCTCTTAATTTGGAATCAACAAATGTCGGTGTTGTATTAATGGGTGATGGTTTGCTGATACAAGAAGGAAGTTCTGTAAAAGCAACAGGAAGAATTGCTCAGATACCCGTGAGTGAGGCCTATTTGGGTCGTGTTGTAAATGCCCTGGCTAAACCTATTGATGGTAGGGGTGAAATTT